TAGATCACCTGTTTCACTCCGATAGTATCATACATAAATCGAGTCAATGCAGAGGAAATGAATACATTTATATACTATTTAGTAAGTGCAATAGATAAAGCATAATCTGGATTATGTCAATCACTTGGATCTTACGGAGCCAGTTCATATCATATACGACAAGACCGGATCTGATCATAGAAAGGATTCTCTTCAAACGAACCAGCCTATCCTCTGTATGGGGCTTACGCGATGGTTGGAACCAAGACACATTTATTTTTGTTGTAAATTAAAATGTGGCAGATAAGGGCATATATCTGCACGGCCCGATCAATAGTTCAAGTCACACACTCCCATAATCCATTTTATCTTCGGAGAATTCGCTTCAACTATAAGTGTCCAAAATATATAATATATATTTTTGTATAGTGGAAGAGAAATATCCAAATACATGTCTTATTTTTTTCAATAATCCATATTTGTAGCAATGAAATCCTATTGTTCCTACCTCAAGTGATAAATGATTGATTCAAAATAGTATAGAGCGTTCTTTATAAAGTTTATAAAGGGCCTGAAATACCTTGTTTACGTATCATTGGGAAGTGCATTAACATAAATACGGCAGTAAGAAGAGGTAATACAAAAGTGTGTAAACTATAAAAACGGGTTAAAGTCGATTGTCCCACACTAGCACTTCCGCGTAATAACTCTACCAGGGGCGATCCTATTACAGGAATAGCATCAGGCACGCCCGTTACAATTTTGACTGCCCAATAACCAATTTGGTCCCAAGGTAAGGAATAACCAGTTACACCAAAAGATGCGGTCAATACACCCAAAATGACACCTGTAACCCACGTTAATTCACGGGGTTTTTTAAAACCACCAGTGAGATATACACGAAATACGTGTAGAATCATCATTAGGACCATCATACTTGCCGACCATCGATGAACTGATCGGATTAACCAACCAAAGTTCGCTTCAGTCATTATATATTGAACAGAAGCAAAAGCCTCTGTAACGGTCGGACGATAATAAAAAGTCATAGCAAACCCCGTAGCTACTTGTACTAAAAAACAAGTAAGCGTAATTCCTCCTAGACAATAAAATATGTTGACGTGAGGAGGAACATATTTACTAGTTATATCATCTGCAATTGCCTGAATCTCAAGACGTTCTTCGAACCAATCATAGATTTTATTGAGATAGGTAAACCAAGAAGACCCCCCCCGAGAACCGTATATGAAAATTTCATCTCGTACGGCTCAAACAGAAACACCTCAATACTATAGTTCGAACGGATGTATGGAATATAAAATTTTAAATTTATTAATTCTACGATTCCTTTTTTTCTTAAGATATGAAAGAATAAAAAACCCAAAAACTATTCCTTGTGGTTATAATGCCAAAAAATCAAGTCGGCTCGTTCATCTCGATATTGCTCGTTAAGGCCTCTTGAATCTTCTATTTCCCTATTTTGTTTGGTGTTATTTATGTGTAATGCGACTTTACTGCTGTTTTTTATTTATTTTATTTATAGGAATTCTCTTGTTAAGACCCTATGAATCGATTAAAACCGCAGATTCATACTAGAACCACGATGATTTAATAAAACCTTCTAAAACTAAGTCCCAAAATTCCCTGAGTAAGAACGATTGGATCATCACTTATTCAATGACTAGATCTAATGACTAAAAAAATCTTTGTCCTTTGATCAAAATAAGCCTAAACAGAAGTTTGAAAAATAAATTATATTTATAACATAACTTCTAACTCTTTAAAAAAGTTTTGAAGTCCGGCCACGAGGTCTAACTATTAAGTATGAATCATAGTTCTAATAGTAATATATTTCATATATTCCGTGCTCCAGATACGAAAATGAATACCTGACGAAGTAAAACCATCTCTATCAAGATGACAGCTATTCTCTGTACTAGCCATAGAATCAATTATACCAAGTCACACACTCATATTCCGGAAATACAGAAAAAAATAAATTCCACGGTCAAACTACCAAAATAGAATAAGATAAAAAAAAATAAAACTAAATGCAATGTTTCACTTTGTAGTCAAAAAGCTAGGTAATGGTTCTTGTAAATCTAATTCATAATTCCATCGAGTAAAATGGACGAATTATAAATCTCCAAAATAATAGATAAAAATACTGCAAATAGAGCCATTGCGAGACCCATCAAAGGAGTAGTTCCCCAACCAGGAGCTACCTTACCATATTCTGAATTCAATGGTTTCAATAAACCCCCGGCACGGGTTCGTTTTGGGCGGCCAGATCTAGAACTACCCTCAACGGTTTGTGTAGCCATAATATTTTATATTCATTAAGATCTGTTGACTTTGTATACCATTCCGTTGTAAATAAATGATCTTATCATAGATCCATTGTGGTCTTAAAACTATATAATGTGTTAAAACTATATAATAATGGAAACAGCAACCCTAGTTGCCATCTTTTTATCTGGTTTACTTGTAAGTTTTACTGGGTACGCCTTATATACTGCGTTTGGGCAACCCTCTCAACAACTAAGAGATCCGTTCGAGGAACACGGGGACTAGTCAAAGTAATGATCCTCCCGATAATTGGAGGATCATTACTTTCAATTGAGATAATGAAAAATCATTTCCCCTTTTTATTTTTTGGTTGGAACTTTAGGCGGTTCGCGAAAAAAGATAGCGAAAAAAATTATTCCTAGAGTTGAGACTAAAAGGAATGTATAAACCAATGCTTCCATAGATTCGATCGTGGTTTACAATTATAGCTTCCATATCTGTTTAGTTTGTATCGTCTCCCGGATAAAGAAAGAACAAAAATCAAAGAAAGGGCAGCGAGTCAAATGTCAAATCAAGATTTATCCGGTACCCCGACCTTATAGTCAGTCAAATAAAATAAAAACAAAAAGTAACAAAACAATATGTATCAAACTACCTGTCTTCTTGTAGTTGGATCTCCAAGTTTTTGGAATGCCCCAAATTCCACTTGAGCATCTAAATCTGGATCAATACCAGCAAAAACATCCCGAAACAAGGTTCTAGCACCATGCCAAATGTGTCCGAAGAAGAAAAGCAAAGCAAACGAAGCATGCCCAAAGGTAAACCAACCCCTTGGACTGCTACGAAAAACACCATCAGATTTCAAAGTAGCACGGTCTAATTCAAAAATTTCACCCAATTGAGCACGTCTAGCATATTTTTTCACAGTAGCAGGGTCGCTATAACTGACTCCATTCAGTTCGCCGCCATAGAACTCAACAGTTACACCTACTTGTTCGACACTATATTTGGATTCTGCCCTTCTAAAAGGAACATCGGCTCTAACAATTCCGTCCCCATCGACCAAAACAACTGGAAATGTTTCAAAAAACGTCGGCATACGACGTACAAAAAGTTCATGCCCCTCTTTATCTCTAAAGATAGGATGTCCTAACCACCCAACAGCTATTCCATCCCCGCTGTCCATCGAGCCCGCTCTGAATAATCCTCCCTTTGCCGGATTATTGCCGATGTAATCATAAAAAGCCAGTTTTTCAGGAATTTTCGACCAAGCTTCGGATAAACTTTGATTTTCGGCTAAGCCAGCACTAATTCTTCTATATATTTCTTGTTGGAAGTATCCTTGATCCCATTGATAGCGTGTGGGACCAAACAATTCAATCGGGGTAGTTGCTGAACCATACCACATAGTTCCAGCAACGACAAAAGCTGCAAAAAAGACAGCAGCAATACTACTAGAAAGTACTGTTTCAATATTCCCCATGCGTAATCCTTTATATAGGCGTTGGGGTGGACGAACACTAAGATGAAATAAACCTGCCAATATGCCTAAAGTCCCTGCTGCAATATGATGAGAAGCTATTCCTCCCGGAACAAAAGGATCAAAACCCTCCACACCCCACGCTGGATTTACGGCCTGTACCCTTCCGGTTAGCCCATAAGGATCGGACACCCATATTCCAGGACCATACAATCCTGTTACATGAAATGCACCAAAACCAAAGCAAGCCACCCCTGAGAGAAATAAATGAATTCCAAAGATCTTAGGCAAATCCAAAGAGGGTTTTCCTGTACGATCATCAGTAAATATTGCTAGATCCCAATACACCCAATGCCAGATAGCTGCCAAAAAACACAAGCCAGAAAACACAATATGTGCCCCGGCCACACCTTCGTAACTCCAAATACCCGGATTGCTTACAGTACCCCCTGTGATACTCCAACCGCCCCACGAATTCGTTATTCCTAAACGAGTCATGAAGGGTATAACGAACATACCCTGTCTCCACATTGGATCAAGAACAGGATCAGAGGGATCAAAAACGGCTAATTCGTATAGAGCCATCGAACCGGCCCAACCAGCAACCAGAGCTGTATGCATTATATGGACAGAAATCAAACGACCTGGATCATTCAATACGACGGTATGAACACGATACCAAGGCAAACCCATGGAAAACCTCTTTATTAACGAAAAATAAACACAATGTAACTTTATTGCATTGGAAAAAGCTATGCTCTGGACCCCCTTTTTTAGGGGATTCTCTCGGGGAAAGAATTAATATTTGTTTGATGCTTTTCGTAATAATTACTTTTAGTAATAATGAAACTATTTTGTTCCTACGAACAAAAAGAAGCAGATCTATTCTATACCCGATAAGTAACAATACGCAATGGTAAGAGGGTTGATACCATTTTATATGAGTGAATGCATATGTATTTGTTCATCATTCAAAGAAATCATTTGTAAGAATTTTCCGTTATTCATTTTGTTTTATTATTTTATGAACTTAATAAATCTCTGGATAAAATAGGATACTAAAATTTATAGTATTAAGCCACTAAACGCATTGTTACGCTTTCACATCAAAGTGAGATTATAGTACTTAATTTTTCTTTTATTTAATGCCTATTGGTGTTCCAAGAGTACCCTTTCGAAGTCCTGGAGAGGAAGATGCAGTGTGGATTGACGTATAGTGCGACTTGTCAGATATATTGGGCATACGGTATTTCCCCGTTCTCTTCCCCGATCGAGATATCCCCTCTTTCGCCCGAGAAAGATTGATTCAATTATCAAAAATTTGGAGCGTGAAGTGCAATTAGGTCCGTTTTTTAGGGAGGGTATACGGATTAATATTATCAATTATAATAATTTATGGTTGACTTGATTAGAACAATCAAATGACGTATCAGGCTCCGTTTAGAAAAAAAACCAATTGGTAATAAATCTATTTATGATTACGACTTAATATCATATTTATATTATATTTTAGTTATTTCTATTTTTTTATCTAAAAAAAAAGTGATCTCAGGAAGACATGAAATAAAAAAAAATAGGTAAGTCGTAGTGAAAGGACATGGTATTGGAGCATTTGTCCTATATGTACAAATAAAAATCGGGCGGATCTTTACTCGGAGTAGAGCATAAACCTAAAAAAATTGAAGAAGCCCAGTGAGGAACAAGAAAATTACATCGCGATTTAGATTGTATCTCGATGAAACAATACATCAATGAAAAGTTAGTCAGATAAGCTTAGCTATTTTTTTAGATAAACAAAACAGGCCAAAACCCATATTTCTTAAAAAATGAAAGAAAAGTCCATTTTATTTTATAAGTTCAAAAACCTGTTATGAAAAAAAAGCTAGAATCTACACATTGATTCCTTTTTTTAATTCTTTTTGTTGAACCGTATGCATCAAAAGGTGCATGTACGGTTTCTAAGGGATACCGTTTTATCCCAACCAACCGACTTTATCGAGAAAGATTGCTTTTTTTAGGCCAAGGGGTTGATAACGAGATCTCGAATCAACTTATTGGTCTTATGGTATATCTCAGCATAGAGGATGAGACCAAAGATCTGTATTTGTTTATAAACTCTCCTGGCGGATGGGTAATACCCGGAGTCGCTATTTATGATACTATGCAATTTGTGCGACCAGATATACAGACAGTATGCATGGGATTAGCTGCTTCGATGGGGTCTTTTATTCTTGTCGGGGGGGAAATTACCAAACGTCTAGCATTCCCTCACGCTCGGCGCCAATGAGTTTTTTAGTTGATTTGAGAAAAAAAAAAGACAACTATGCCTTCGCCCTATATGAAATATTAAGTAATAATAGCATGGCACTTTGAATTCGATATTAAAAATGTTTTTTAAACCCTTAGATTACGTATCGAAACAGTAGTATGAGATAAAAAGGCATTTTCCATTTTAGTCAATCTATCGGAAGGCCTATTTCAGCGTCACAAACTTATTTGTTTTCATACCAGGGCGATAACAATATTTAGGTTATAAAAGAAAATAAATCTTGTTTTTTTATTAAAAAAAAAGAAACTTTGGGATTGCTAAATAACAAACGAAATAAATATATAAAGCAACGGAACCGTCGTAGTATTTTTATAGGATTTTTGAACTACTATAAAAAGAAGGGTGGTTATTGGATCATTTACCAACCTAAGTCTCATAGACCCTATCATTTAGTTTCTATGTAAGTAAGGTAAAAAAAAGGCGAATTCCATTATAGAGCCGTATGCAATGCGCAAAAGATGCCTGTACGGTTGTTCAATTATATCTTTTTTATTTTGATTATTCTTTATCTACTCACCTTTCACTTTCATCATGAGAGATAGAAGAAACATTTTTTATGTTATATCATATATTATATCATCAGGGTAATGATCCATCAACCTGCTAGTTCTTTTTATGAGGCACAGACGGGAGAATTTGTCCTGGAAGCGGAAGAACTACTGAAGCTGCGCGAAACCATCACAAGGGTTTATGCACAAAGGACAGGCAAACCTTTATGGGTTGTATCCGAAGATATGGAAAGAGATGTTTTTATGTCAGCAACAGAAGCCCAAGCTCATGGAATTGTTGATCTTGTAGCGACTGAATAAAAAAGAAAAAGAACAAGGATTTCACATAAATTCATGTTTATCTTCTTACACGATTTACTATTCTATATTAAAAATTTCTTAACATAGAAATAAAAAATATAGAAAAAAAAATTCCTAAGTATCCGGTTAAGATCGATCTAAACCAGCCCATTATCTATATGATTCAACATGCCAACTATTAAACAACTTATTAGAAATGCAAGACAGCCAATCAGAAATGTCACGAAATCCCCCGCTCTTGGAGGATGTCCTCAACGACGAGGAACATGTACTAGGGTGTATGTGCGACTCGTTCAGACGGTGGACTAGGAGAAAACACTTGATCCAATATCACCGATCCGTACCAGTGAGTAGGATAGAATGGACGAACTCCATTGAATATTCAATAGCTTAAAAAAAAAGATCTATCCTTCGATTGAGGTATGAAATTTATGGTTCCCATTGGTGCAAATCCAATCACCTTAAATTCAAATTTAAGATAAGATGAAAAAGGATTCCCCATTAATAGCAAACGGTATTCATTAAGCAGGGGAAATTTTTTTTAAGGTACAAAATTAAAGCCTTATTCGTGCACGAACGGACTAACAGGGTCAGCTACTCAGCAAATCTTCATAATTAAATACCGTTACTGTATAAATGGATCTCGTTGTGAAAGACCCAGTACTAAATAATTTTGGGTAGAGCCAAAGAGTGTAAACTGTACAAGTTAACAATAACATTGATTAAATGAAGGAAAGGCTCCGGTGTATAGAGAAGACCTCCCCGTTTAAGAAGTAACCATAAAAACGACGGAACCCACTAGAATTCATTTTTATTTTTTTTTTTATTTACTATGTGTTTTTGATACTTAATATCAATACAATTTTTATTTCTAGGACAAATGCCTAAAAATAAATCGTGGTCGGGAAGGTTAGAGTAGCAAAAGCCATTGGAATTTTTATTTTATACATTGGAAGAATCCGTTTTGTTATTAATAGACTAGGACACGGGAAGGGAGTAACTGAACGAAAGGAAATCAATTAGTTATTCATCAAAGTTTCATTTATTCAATGACCAGAATTAAACGAGGGTATATTGCTCGAAGACGTAGAACAAAAATCCGTTTATTTGCATCAACTTTTCGAGGGGCTCATTCAAGACTTACTCGGACTATTACTCAACAGAAAATAAGAGCTTTAGTTTCGGCTCATCGGGATAGGAGTAGACAAAAGAGAGATTTTCGTCGTTTGTGGATCACTCGTATAAATGCAGTAATTCGAGATAATAAAGTATACTTTAGTTATAGTAAATTAATACACAGTTTGTACAAGAAACAGTTGCTTCTTAATCGTAAAATACTTGCACAAATAGCTATATTAAATAAGAGTTGTCTTTATATGATTTCCAATGAGATCATAAAATAAAGAGAGTGAAAGAAATCCGTTGGGATGGTTTAAATGGAGTTCCCTGTAAAATGAACTCTGAGAAGGTAGAGTAGAAATTAGTATGATAAAATATGAAACCGTCATCAAAATTAAAATGAAGAAACACGTTCAATAAAAAATATTTATTATTCTTTTTCCCCCATTTTTTTTTTTCGAAAAATAGTAAATAAAGATTTAATTGTCTTGTCGTTTGAAAAAAAAAAAGAGTCAATCCACATTTGAGTTTGGATTGGTATATTTTTGATTCCATTCAAGAGTCAGCCTATTTTTTTCTGGTTCTAAGACCGGGAGTTCTAACGGTTGACTCGCTTCTTTCAAATTGTTTCTCATTATTAAGAAAAGGTAACGGAGATAAAATACGAGCTTGTTTTATAGCAATAGTAATTAATCGTTGTTGTTTTAAGGTCAATCGATTCACCCGTCTAGATAATATTTTTCCTTGTTCGCTAATAAATCGACTAATTAAACTCATGTTTCTATAATCAATTCGATCCCCCGATTGAATCGGAGGCAAACGCCTACGAAAAGATCGCTTGGATTTAAGAAGTACTCGCTTGGATTTATCCATGGTTTGTTTATTCCTTGATCCTATCCTATTTCTTAATTTTCCATCACGGTTGATCTTATCGAAATAGGATTTGGTTTCTTTATATTTTAATTAATATATATTGTTATATATTATATATATCTAATATGTCATTTTTTTTATTCCTTAGAACGGAGTACTGACACACGAGCGACTGGTTAGATCTATTTCTTTATCTCCCCGTGAATCGTATGTTTATAACAACAGGGACAGAATTTTTTTAATTCCAATCGAATCGGCGTATTATGTCGATTCTTTTGAGTAATATATCTGGAAATGCCCGTTGATTCCTTATTAAGACGATTTCGAACACAACTGGTACATTCCAAAATCACCGTTACTCGGACATCTTTACCCTTGGCCATGAGCCTCCTTTAGTTTTTTATTCATTCAATTCTTTAAATTTCCGATCCGAAATGAGGAAGAAGAAAGGAACAAAAAAGCAGGTAACTCGAAATCTAATTATGAAAGAAAGATTTCGTTGAAATAAATCAATATATTAATATATTAAGTAATATAAGGATTTCTAACTATATTACTAGATTTAGAATTTTAAATTACCGAACAACATTTCATTTTTATTTAAGTATCTTGTATGATATTGTTGCCCCAACCATCACATTTTATTCTATTTTTTATTAATTTTAATTTAATTTGAGCCCGGCTCGAGTTACTAGTTTTACTGAGGGGGAATCCCTTTTTTGTTTTTCTAACATATATTAGAAAAAAAGAAGGGAAGGGATTAGTTACAGATATTTGATTCTATCTCTAATACCCTTCCCCCCCTACCATATCAATAACTAGAATTAAAAAAAAGGGAATATCAACGCATCCGGAAAAAAACGATTGATCTCTATCAATAAACCTGCTAAAGATACGAACCATAGAGTACTTACTACCGGTGCCACGGAGAGATATGTTTTTAGATCTCGCATTTTTAATTCTCCTCTTTCTTTAATTATTTCTAATACATAATGCTAATACATATATAACCAGATGTGTATATGTACTTAATGACTGACCGCTTTTATTTGTACGCGGAATCCCTAATTCAAGTTGAAATGTACAAAATAGATCGTATTTTTATTAATCTTAAAAGAAACA